AAAATTATATAGAAATCACTATCCTACCCTTAGCTTTTATTTCCTTAATTTAATTGAATTTCGCTTGATTAGGGGAAAGTTCTTTAAAAACCTCTGCCTTTTTTAAAATATCCTGAACAGTTCCTGTAGGCTGAGCGCCTTTTTCAAGGAAATAGAGAATAGCGGGAACGTTTAAATAAGTTTGATTCTTGATCGGATCATAAAAACCCACTTTCCGAAGATCTCTTCCTTCTCTTCGGGATCGAACATCAATTGCAACGATTCGATAGACGGCTCATCGGGATAGATGTAGATGAAAAAGAACCCCCCCCCCCTAGAACCGTATAGGAAGTTTTCTCTTCGTACGGCTCGAGAAAAAATGATTCGAAGTTTTGTCTATGGATAAAATTCTAATAAATAGGAAAGGAATCCGTAAAATAAATTAGCCTATAATTTAACTCATATTTATTTAGCACCCTTCCTGAAAAAATAAAAAATCATTTGTACTCATAACTCAAGTTGAATAATTCTCAAATATCTTAAAGATTTTTATTTAAGATATTTTTTTATTGAGTGGTCTTTAACCCCCCTTTTGTCTCGTTTAAAATCTATTTGGATTCTTTATTCGGATCCGTGAGACAATTGAAGTGGTGTTTCCTTGTTCTGGGATCCTTTATCTTTGTTTTAAATCCTTGGGTTTAGACATTACTTCGGTGCTTCTTAATCCTTTCAAAATGGTAGCAACATACCCCTTTTGTGATTTCTTTCTATCAAAGAATCATACCGACGGTTGATTCGCGCGCGATACACTGTGGATCGAAAAAAGTTTTAGCCGTTCCAACAAATTTTTTTGAATTGAAAATTTGCTCGAATCGGATCCTTTCAATTTCTATATCGAAGATATACTTACGAAGTTGTTCCAATTTATTGATTGGCATTAACCCTAGATCGTTGCCCCTGAGAAATTAATCAATACTTTCTACTCGAGCTCCATCATGAACTATTTACATTACAACCCAATAAAAAAAGAAGGGTTCTAGTAGAATAGAACAAACGACGTCGAGCCAAGAGCACCTTCATTCCTATATAAAATGGTGGATGTAAGAATAAGAATCCACACCGGATCGTGTCCTTCAAGTCGCACGTTGCTTTCTACCACATCGTTTTAAACGAAGTTTTACCATAACATTCCTCTAATTTGGAACCAGTATGGAATTGATTCAATTATGGAATCATGAATAGTCATTGGTTCAGTCGGTACAGAGACATAGTAATTTATATTTTTTCTTATCTACATAGATAATAAATATTTTTCTGAAAAAATCTTAGCAAGACCCCGTCTTTTTTATATGAAGGAAACATTTTTCTATAACTCTCTATCTAAAAAAAATATATAATAGAAATATGAAGAAATATAAATATAGAAATAACATAACTAACAGAAATAACACGAATAAATAAATTCTATTTGACTCTGCCTCTTCAAGTGACTCAATAAGATAGACTGACCCATTTCCAACTTCCCAAAGATTCAACCCATAAGGAATCATTACAAATCTTGATAATTGAAAAAGTTTCCTACTTATACATCCTTATACATCATTATTTGAGTCAAGTTTTACAGTAAAGACTATATTTGATTATCATAAGAAAGATAAATCTATGTTTCTTTTCGAGTCGAATTGTCAATGATTTAAAGCAAATAAGATAAATAGATCGAACAATAAAAATAAATATCATTGTTAAATATTTAAATTTTAATATTTTAGGGATGCAAATTATTTTTCACAAAAATGGAAAGACTATTGTCACTGAAATAGGATAACAATACATACCTATAAGCTAAGCACTTCCTCGTTTTATATGTATTTTCATATTTTATTTAACCTGAGGTTAAGTAATCTTTCTGCAACTGTGATCTATGTCCCATCTTATCTGGATCACAAAAGGATTCAGTTACATTTGCATGTCATTTGAACCAGATTTAGTTCAGTTTGTGAAAAACTGAGATATGATTACGAAAAGAATCATTCAAAATCAGAAAAGAAAGAAGAATCATATTCTATCCAATATTAGGCCTTGAAACAGAATCTTGTTGAACAAAAAAGCTGTATTCAGATACAATGAATATGCTCTGGGACGGAAGGATTCGAACCTCCGAATAGCGGGATCAAAACCCGTTGCCTTACCACTTGGCTACGCCCCATTTATATTTTTATTGGACACTAATAAAGAATAATATTGGTATTAAGTGTTCGTCAATTCCAGTCCAACTATCTATAGAAAATCTTTATTCTTTATAGAATATATTATAGATTCGTGCTAGGATTTTGACATGTGTATATCTAGAATTCAACTGAATTTATTGATCATTACATATAATTCAATTAAGATATTGTATGAAAGTATGATTTCTTCTATTCTCCTTTGAGAATTGGAGGATTTTTGATTGGGTGGAAAAAGAAGGATTTTTTTGTCTACCTTACTTTCTTCATTTTTCCTTATATCAATAACTCAATCAAAATGCAATTATCTCGACGAACAAAATGTCTGTTATGCTTAATATCTTTAGTTTGATCTGTCTTAATTCTGCCCTTTATCCGAGTAGTCTTTTCTTCGCCAAATTGCCCGAAGCCTATGCTTTTTTGAATCCAATCGTAGATGTTATGCCAGTAATACCCCTGTTCTTTTTTCTTTTAGCCTTTGTTTGGCAAGCTGCTGTAAGTTTTCGATAAGATCTTTAATACTATCCTAGAAAATTCATGATTTATTCGAGAAAAATTATAACAATTGATAAGATCAAATAAGTCTGACAGTATGAACCTTCGATTCAAACATTGAAATTCTTGGATAGCTGCGAAAAATCCGGTTCGCCCCATTTCCCGATTCTAACCCTTTTTCCGGCGAAAGACCTTATTAGGTTAGGGTTCCTTACAATATCTAATTGTGGGTATGAAAGTGATTTGCGGTAATCAAAGACTCTTATTACAAATTTCAACTTCATTTGAATTTATGAACATTCTTTTCTATTTCTAGAATTCATTTCTTGGTGTCAAAATAGGATATGTGATATAAAAATGGAGGATCTATTATCTTTTCTCGTTTTCCTTTTTCAAAAAATGATCTTGGAGGTTGTGTAATGCTTACTCTCAAACTTTTCGTTTACACAGTAGTAATATTCTTTGTTTCTCTCTTCATCTTTGGATTCCTATCCAATGATCCAGGACGTAATCCTGGACGTGAAGAATAAAATAAAAATTTCGTTTTTCTTGCTTGATTTTACAATTTTATTAAGATTTTCTTTTATCTATTCCACACGTTTAACTAGTAAAATAAAAAAAAAGGGGGTTGCGAAATTTGAAAGAAAAAAATGGAAAGTCATCAACGGAAACGGAAAGAGAGGGATTCGAACCCTCGGTACGAATAACTCGTACAACGGATTAGCAATCCGCCGCTTTCGTCCACTCAGCCATCTCTCCCAATTGAAAAAGATAATTACTATCTTACATTACACATCAAGTAAGGATTAAAGAAAGTATTTCTTTGACATTCTTTATCGTTATTATATAATTAGCAATTCCATTTAGATGCTCGAAAGATCCAAATAGAAAGATAAATAAGGAAGACCTTCTTGCTTTTATTTTGTTCGAAGTGCCTTTTGGGCCTGGCCCGGTCAATACCCAGCCGGGCCTTTTTTTGTTCCAACAAATTCCCTTTATTTATAGGCAATATAAATAAGATACCCAATTTGGTATCTGTGTAACAATTTACGCTCTGGGGTTTACATATACTTATAATTTTTGTTATAATGGAAATTGAGAAGGATTTTTGATTCAAAAGAATCAATACTGATTAAGTATGTATCAATTTGTATTTTCTTATGTCATTAGGCAAACCAAATTTTAGATTCAAACCCAAGAATCATTCAGGAATTCTCCGTCAACGAATAGTTAATGGTTCCCATTTGTCATAAATTTTGTCTTTTTTGGATGAAAATATACATTTGATTTTTCAATAGAAAAGTGAGGGGAAGTTTTTCGGCATTGTGCGTTTTGAGATACTATACAATCAATCGAAGGGGTGGATCAAATACAATCAAAAGGGTAAAAATCAAAAGGGTAAAAAGGGTTTATTTTCTAATTTTTCTAAATTTAGAAAAAGGATTAAAAAAAGGATGCAAGATGCAAGTACAATAAACTAAAGTTTAGTAATCCAACCCAAAAAGGGAAAATTTTCTACTATTATGTATCGTTTTGGCGGCATGGCCGAGTGGTAAGGCGGGGGACTGCAAATCCTTTTTCCCCAGTTCAAATCCGGGTGCCGCCTCATCAACAAACGAATCGAATATAGACTCGCAAGAATCTCTGAGTGTTCAGGCATTGAATCACTATTAGAGTGAGATTGGATGGATAATTTACTTTTTTATAGAAAAAGTATAGAAAAATTTATAGAAAAAGTGAAAAAAAATCATTTTTTCCCCTCCTGAAGAGTATAATATACTATCTCCCAACTGCTTCAGAGAGACAATCGGGAAAGGGTACGGATTAGATCAAATAGGAAAGAAAAGTATGTAATAGATAGCAATTTCGCTATTTTTACTTATGAAGGCAAAAAAAAAGGAATGGCCCTCTTATTTTATTACTACATGTTCCATTAGTAACATTCCTTTGTGGTGTCATTGTGTATTTTACTTGTGTTTAGTCTTTGCCGATTAGAAATCATATCATATAGTAATTTTTTAGAAATGGATTTATTTGATTGGTTCATGAATAGTGTTTGGCCAGAATCCCTTTTTGACTCTGGACCATTGATTCTACTATTATTAGTGAGCAATAATGGAATAATTCTATCATAGAGATAAGGGACATAATTCACATGGATATAGTAAGTCTCGCTTGGGCTGCTTTAATGGTAGTCTTTACATTTTCCCTTTCACTCGTAGTATGGGGAAGAAGTGGACTTTAGAAGCACTCCTAATTTAGTTGAGGAATGAAACGGTATCAATTGTTTTATAGATCGTTCTGCAACGCATTTTTTTATTTGAATTGAAATAATTTTCAAATAAAAATATCTTCATTTCGAAATTCCATTGGATTCTAGTGGAGAAATGTATTCTATAACAGTAAAACGATTATTATCGGAATAAATAGATGTATCAAAGAAATAGAATTGGGTCCTACGTCAATTCCATATATGGATTAATAACTACAGATATTGAAGATAAAAGCTAATATAGTACCAACTTTATTAGAAAGTCAAGTACAACTTTATACACTACAATAACACTAATAGAGAGTATGGTAAGAAATAAATTTATTTCTTACTTACCATACTCTCGGATCTCATAGAATACCGCCGATTATAGCCCGTTGATTTCATTTAAGACGCAAAAATAGAATCCTTTTCATTTGATTTCTTCAACTAAAGTAATTAATCATTTTGACTGACTGTTTTTACGTAAATTATAAGTAGAAAAGCAGTAGGAACTAAAATGAACAGTGCAGTAGCAATAAATGCAAGAATATTTACTTCCATAATCTCATCGTTTTTTTTATTTCACAATAACTCGGGATTTAATCCCATAGAGATGATAAATCTTTCACCTGTCAATTCAATGAATGCATTCCCTATCGATGATCTTGAATCGGATCAATATCATGAATAACAATATCTGAGCTATTAAATTAATTCGTCGTCGAGAATTGAATAGTATAACATACGAAGATCTTTTATCCATACCGAATCCAAGATTGGATTCCCGGCCCAATCCAAAATTCCTTTATTTATCCGTCTTTTCTATAACCTACCTTAGGTCTTCCTTGTAAAACCATCAAATGAAGTAGCATCTAACCACCCGTCCCTTTCCATTAACTACAAAACCCCAACAAACAATACAAAGCGAAGTGGAAAAAGAGAGGAATTAGGTTCTAAACGCCGTTTTTTTAATGATCCAATTTTCTTTGGAAGACAAAGAAGTATGATAAAGATGAGTCGCGGGAGCAAAGATGGAATATTCTATCAACTTCACTATTTTAGTTATTTTCATTTTAGTTTAGGGTTTGTTCTTTCTTCGACAGAATCCTGAAAAAAGGGGGGAAAGACCTTCGGAATTAAATTATGCTCTCTGTCCCTTATTTCACAGAAAATGGAGAGGCGAATTGATGTACTTATTGGATCCGTCGGGACTGACGGGGCTCGAACCCGCAACGTCCGCCTTGACAGGGCGGTGCTCTTGCCTATTGAACTACAATCCCAGGGGAATCAGAAGGGATCTAGCAGAAAATTTCGATTCTTTTTTATTCTATCGTATCAGGTATTTCTTAATAACAAGAGGGTTCTACCATCTGATGGTAGATTGGCGAATTGTTGGGCCGAGCTGGATTTGAACCAGCGTAGACATATTGTCAACGAATTTACAGTCCGTCCCCATTAACCACTCGGGCATCGACCCAACGCCTAATTGATTTTAGACGATTGAAAATATCATTCCTATGGGCATGATTTACCCCCAGAGGGACTTGAACCCTCGTTATCTCCGTGAAAGAGAGAAGTCGTGAAACCGCTGGACCATAGGGGCCGAGGATCAGCATAAGGAAAACACAAAAAATCGGATAGGTGCAGGCCCCTTTAGGAGATGAATAGGATCAAACCGAAAGACTCGTTAACTATTCTGGGGGTTAATGGTAATCAAACTTTACCATTAAACTATACAATCTTGAAACTTGAAAAAGAGAAAGACGAGAAAGACCAATGAAATAAAGTTTCTGAATCAAACCGAAAAACAAAGGTCGAGAACTTTCTTTCTTCTTTCATTCTTCTTTCAGTATTCGCAGTGAGTAACCAAAAGATTATTTTGGTCTGCGCGATGCAATTATATTTCGCCCTAAGTCAGGCTGTCAATTGACCACGGAAAGGAGAGAAAGGAGAGCATTAAACAAAGCAAGAAGACGGCCGGACGAGGTATTTTTGCACGTGTTTAACGTTTAATAAATACAAATTCAGATGGTTTTCTGGTATTCAATATTCAAGTAGATTAGAATATAAATACCGTTATACATTATAATATAAGAAACTGAATCCGTTTTGATATTCTAAAAAAAATCCTAAAACATAGTAAGCCTAAGTGGGAGAATTCTGTTTCTAGGACTGTTTTATCAATTCCGTTCCATTTGCATCTCTTAAAAATGCCAATTTAAGTTAAGTATAAATTTTTATTCCACCTATCTCATAGATTCCAGTCAAAGATTCATAGAATCGAAATTCCATCATTGTTAGATCTATAGGATTTGATTTGATGGATAATGAGCCAGCCAAAATGGTATTTATTTTTGTTTTTGTTTTTTGGAGAATTCGATATGGATGAGTATAAATCACTGCCAATTTCAAAAGAATCCGGGATAGACGCAATGTCCACAATACCTGGATTTAATCAGATACAATTTGAAGGATTTTGTAGGTTCATTGATCAGGGTTTGACAGAAGAACTTTCTAAGTTTCCAAAAATTGAAGATACAAATCAAG